ATGACTTACGCCTTACCATGGCGTTACTCTACCACTGAGTTAAAGGGGCTCCTTTGGCTCAATTCATGAATCATAATATGCATACAAGATATATCTATTCTATAGAGATATGTTGTATAATTTATATATATAGATTATATATTCCATTTCATTAATATTCCATACTAAATAAAGATTCCATACTAAATAAAGATTCCATACTAAATAAAGATTCCATGTCATATATCTAAAATAATATATAGATTAGATCTAAAAAATCTATTATTATGTAATAAATATATATGCATTAGACTCAGCAATAGACTCAGAATGGATATGGTTGATTCCAGAACGAAAAATTGGATTTATTTAGATATTATTCTAGGGTATAGGTTGAACATACGGGTTGAGAAATAAAACTGGAATGAATTGTTTCAAGACTGAAATTGACTTCTCTATTTCTATTCTATTAAATATATATTCTAAATTCTATTAAATATATATTCTAATAAATCAATAATGAATTTGATTGATATGATCTTCAAAATGAACAAATATGAAAGATATTTGATCGAATCATATGATAAAAAGGTGCAACTTGTCCGCCGAATCAAACAAATTCTTTAAGAAAAAATTTTGAGAACTTCTTGTCTTGATCCACGCCTTCCAAATTTCATATTGTTTGTTAATTTCCTTGCTTATTCTGAAATAAAAAAATTTCAATTTTATTGAAAGAAGGATCCTGACTTCATATTACTTCTATTTATTTAGATTTATCTTGATTTTTTTCTTTTTTTGTGAATTAATGAAGAATAAATAGAGATTGAATAATGAATAAATATAGATATAGACACTCTATTTGAATTAAAAAAAACTCTATTCTCTATAGTATCGAATCAAGAATTTCCTATTTCTAGATGTCGATTAGAATGAATTTTTTAGGAAAAAAATCATGAATCAAAAAATTTTATGAAATTATATGAAAGCGGGAAAGACCTTTCGAGTCTAATCAGACTCTTCCGTTATATTGACAATATAAAAAAACTTATCATATGATAATCATCGTATCGTATAATATGATGGCGGTTGGGCAAGTATGCCCCCATCGTCTAGTGGTTCAGGACATCTCTCTTTCAAGGAGGCGGCGGGGATTCGACTTCCCCTGGGGGTAGGGTACTACGAAAAGAAGTTGATCTAGGCTTAGTTAGAAGCCTAGAATGGCTTCTTCCTGGGTCGATGCCCGAGCGGTTAATGGGGACGGACTGTAAATTCGTTGGCAATATGTCTACGCTGGTTCAAATCCAGCTCGGCCCAAGAATTCCCTGATCCGCCATGAAATGATATAGACTTTTTCTTTGTTCTTCAAAAATGACGGATATTAACGAATCAAAAAATTTCGGATATATCCTTACCGCTTGAATTGCTCTGTTCCATTTTTTTGTTAGCAAAAATTCCTATTTTACTAAAAACTCTAATCTCAATTTACGATTTTCAAAATAGTCTTATATTTTATATATAATAATAACCTATAATAAAAACCGAATTAAAGAAAAAACTTTTTTTTTAACGATAAAGATGGGTTTTCATTCCATTTGGACAGTACTGAACTAATAATATGTTATGTGTCGCTATCGATAAAGTATCGATATATCAGTATATCCCTCGTGCCTCGGTGATCCTTATAAAACCGAGATTCGAATCAAAATTGAAATCGTTTAGTTTCAATGCAAGTATAAATATATATATGTATACTCGATAGCTTGATTTCATGGGGATTGTAGTTCAATTGGTTAGAGCACCGCCCTGTCAAGGCGGAAGCTGCGGGTTCGAGCCCCGTCAGTCCCGACGGAATAAACTCAATCAAATAAAAGCCAATAACATGAAAAAAAGAATCCAAAATATTTTTAGAGAGAATGCATTCTTTTTAAGAGAAGTGCTGTCGAAGACAGACTATACATAGTGAACGTTGCTAGAATATTCAATCTTTTTTATATCTTAGTAGTAGTATAATACTACTATAGGACTTTTTTAGGATACTTGTTTGATTTGTTTTCCACGCAAATTAGATCATTAAAAAAAGTAGTTAACTCCTTCTTCTTTTTTATTTAGCTTCTATTGTTTGTTTGAGTTGGTTTGTTTGTAACCAACGGAAATGAAACGTAAAGAGTATTCAAATACTACTTCATCAGATTCATCAGATGAATCTACAAGGAATGGGGTCTAATTTATAGAAAAACAAGAAAGAAGGAGAAATAAAATAATAAATAAGAAAAAAAAAAAAGAATCCAAAAGAGAAAGGAAGTCGATTGAATTGAATCATGTGAATTGGATCATGAATCCGATTTTGAATTTGGTATGGCTAAAAAAAAGATCTTCCTGTGGTATACTATTCCATTTTAAACGATGAATTGATTTGATAGCTCAGATATTTTATTCATGATATTGATCTGATTCAATATCATCGAGGTTGAATTCAGCCCATTGAATTTTCGGGGTGAAAATTTGCTCATCTCTATGGGATTAAATCCCGAATTATTGCCTAATAAAAATGAAAAATAAAAAACACTGAGATTATGGAAGTCAATATTCTCGCATTTATTGCTACTGCACTCTTCATTCTAGTTCCTACTGCCTTTTTACTTATAATATATGTAAAAACCGTGAGTCAAAGTGATTAAGTTGAATGAAACTTGATTGTTTTTTTGAAGCACCTATTGAAGAAATCGAAGAAATCAAAAGGATTAATTGGAATTTTGCGTCGTAAGTGGAATGCGAATTAGCGGGATACTATTATATGAGATCCGATAGTATGGTAGAAAGCATCTTTCTACCATACTAGCTAGTATACTCCCAATTATGCTTATTGTAATGGAAGAAGTTATATATTATATACTTTATATCTTTATATTTGATGTATACATAAAATATATATACATCAAAAAAAAAGAAGGGCTTTTTAAAATAAATAAAATAAAAAAGTGTGTCTATAAAACAATCCATACAGCTTGATTCTTCACGTCAATCAATTAGTAGTGCCTTTAGAGTCCACTTCGCCCCCATACTACGAGGGACAGAGAAAAAGTAAAGACGACCATTAAAGCAGCCCAAGCAAGACTTACTATATCCATGTAAATTATGTCTCCTGTCTCTATGAAGGATATTCCACTAGTGTTCACTAATAATAGTGGGATCAATGGCGCATAGTCAAAAAAAAGGGGATTATGACCTAACGCCGTTGATGAAAGGCTCCAATAAATCCGCTTCCAACAAGTGATACTCTTTTTATAGTGGAATCGTAAGGGGGTAAGCATAAAAAAATACGCAGTCACACGTTTGGAAATATCAGGGGGAATCCGCTGAATCTTAAGATAAGATGTAGAAAAGCTATTCTTTCTTTTCTTGTCTTTTATTTTATCTATTTTAGTTAGGTTAGGTATTAGGTCAAAAATTCGGGAAAAGCCCTCAAAATGAATTTAGATTCAGGAGTAGATAACGATCTACTCCATCCCTCTGTTTCCCGTTTCATCTAATCATTACTGTCTAATATTTATCTCCGGGATCAACCCGAGGATTACTTATTCATTCTTGATTTTGGTTTATTGAAAAGAAATTCAATTCATTCTTTCTTTTTGCATTTTTTCTAGGTGTAGTGCATCTTATCTATCAAAAAAAGTCAATTTTCCATCAGGCTATCGAATTGAATTCAAGAACCAGTAATGAAACACCCCATTACGTAGTGGAATGGAATCAGGAAATCCTTATATGAAATTTTTTTCATTCCACTACTCGAATCTTTCGGGGAATCTTACCCAGAATCCTAAAGGCAAGCATTTCTAGCACTTTCTGTTTAGAAAACGGAACTTCCAGATGTTTAGAATCAAGCAAGTATCCAAAGGCCTTTTCCTACGTTTGCTTCTGCTGGAGAAAAACTAATCGAGTTATATCAGCCAAATCAAATACAAGATTTTCTCCTTTTTGTTGATCAGGCGACACCCGGATTTGAACTGGGGAAAAAGGATTTGCAGTCCCCCGCCTTACCGCTCGGCCATGTCGCCAAACCAAAATAATACCTTACGAAATAGATGAGAATAGTCTCTCTTTCTTTGGATGGGGATGTGAGATTACTTAATTTCTTTCTTTTTTATTTCACTTGGATTTTTCATTTTGAATCCCATTTTCTTTAATCCCTTGCCCCGAAATAAACCCATCGTTTTTTGTATTGGGTCCATTCCTTTGGTTATATGTTTATATGGATAGTATCTCAAAACATAAATATCCAAAAACTTTTCCTTTTGATATTGAAAAAAAAACTTAATGTGATTTTTCCGTCACCAAAGTCATAATTCGGGGCAAATTGGAACCATTAACTATGAAATGTAACTTGAAATTGATGAATGATTCTTGTATTTGAATTGAAAATTTGAGATTCCTAATCCCTATTTTAGAATCCCTATTCTATTATATAATAATATATATATAATCTAATACTAATAATATATAAATTGATATATTGATAGTTAACTAAACTAACCCGTATTAATTATTTTCAATAAACCAATTTCCATTCTGTTTGCAACTAAAAGTCGATGGAAACCCCAGAGCAGAAATGCTTATACAAATAGCTAATCGCCCATCTTCCCCCTATATGATATGATCCCGATAGCAAAGTCTCAGTAAATTGCCGTGCTTCCATTTTTCCTTGAATAGCAAATTGACTAGAAAATAACAATTTAGCTATAGTGCGGTATGTGCGGTCTCGAATCCACCCGCAATAAAAATGAAGGAGGAGAAACATATCTAACATATCTATAGAAACGTATAAATAGATAGCTATCTACGCACATTTATTTAATAAATACAAGCCCTATTCATTACTATGTCACGCACTTTGTTTGTGATCCTATTTCTTGGACTCAAAAATCGAGATTTCCTGCTAGATGAAATATCTCTTTGCTGCGAATCTTTTGTTGAAGAATAAAATCCATACATAAGTTAAGTAATAAAAAGATATTAACTCTATA